CTTTAGCTTTACTCACGTCAGTAGCATATTTCTATGCGGGTCTTACCAAAAAAGGATTAGGTTATTTCGGTAAATACATTCAACCAACTCCAATCCTTTTACCCATTAATATCTTAGAGGATTTCACAAAACCCCTATCACTTAGTTTTCGACTTTTCGGAAATATATTAGCTGATGAATTAGTAGTTGTTGTTCTTGTTTCTTTAGTACCTTTAGTGGTTCCTATACCTGTCATGTTACTTGGATTATTTACAAGTGGTATTCAAGCTCTTATTTTTGCAACTTTAGCTGCGGCTTATATAGGCGAATCTATGGAGGGTCATCATTGACTAGTTTTCGAAATAGGCTTTTTTTAGCTTAATACTTACGCAATATATGCGCGTATCATGATAATCTGCTTAGGGAATATATATTTATATAATAAATATAGAAATAATAAATAAATTATATATATATAAATATATATAATAAATATAGAAATAATAATAAATATAGAAATAAGATATATATATGATCTAGAGAGTAATAGTAAAAAAAAGCTTAAGATCTTAGAGATATTAGGGAGTTGCAACAAACAGGGAAGTAAAAAAAAGGAAAGAGATCTAAAAGATCTTTTTCCTAAAATTCCAGTTCGGTCCATTTATACCCCCCCCCAATGAATATTCTCTTTATATTGTTTTGTTGATTTAATTCGAATATTCAATATTATTAGCTATTAGTAATCATAATCTGAATAAGAATTTTTATGGCATTACTTATAGTATTACCACGGCGTGCTATTAAAAAAAAAAAGATGTTATTGTTATATAGAATGATGCCCATTCAAGTTGATTTCATCCAATTCAACGATTGACCAAAAGAGAATTTTAATAAATAATAAATTACATTAACTTAGATCAATCAAATACTGATATTTCGATGCAATGATTCTATCTAACGAATTTGTACATGTAGATTGATTGTACCCATGTGGTCGAATAATAAAAGAAAAAAGAAAGATTTACAAAAAACAAAAGTTAAATTTCTAAAAAAAAATGGATTGGTTACGGGAGGAGGAGCCGAACTAGATGTATGTAATCTAATTGCTATAAGACAACTCTTGTGAATGTCTCGAAGAATCATTCTAGAATCCGATTGAATGTAAGATATGAATAGTTGATTTACGTTATGGAAGAAACACATGTATATGTGATATTAGATATTTATTAGTTATATATGAACTAAAGATATATCTAATTAATATCTAATACTGTGAATTTAGATAAGGATCCCAATAAAAGCCCTTCCCTTTAGTTTGGAATTGTGAATTGAATATTAATTCAATATTAATTAAATGAATAAAGAGATGAAATCAAGGAAAAAAGCGAAAAATTCAAAGAGAATTGTTTGGAAAAAAGAAAGAAATGGAAGAACAAAAGTCATATGGATTCACAAAAATTATGTGAATAGAAACTAAAAAAAAGAAATATCGAAGTAGTTCTGATGATTCAATAATGTTATTACTTCAATTCAGAGTTCTTAGTTCCTTCGACTGTATAGATCTTAGCGATGGAATAATTAAGTCATAATTTCTTGTTTTATTGTATCATTAACTATTTACTTATTTTGGTGTGAGGAACTTATCATGAATCCACTGATTTCTGCCGCTTCCGTTATTGCTGCCGGGTTGGCCGTCGGTCTTGCTTCTATTGGACCTGGGGTTGGTCAAGGTACTGCTGCGGGCCAAGCTGTAGAAGGGATCGCGAGACAGCCCGAGGCGGAGGGAAAAATACGAGGTACTTTATTGCTTAGTCTGGCTTTTATGGAAGCTTTAACAATTTATGGACTAGTTGTAGCCTTAGCGCTTTTATTTGCGAATCCCTTTGTTTAATCCTATAACAATACGTATTTTTTCTTAGTTTATTTCCTTGGACTTACTGCTCTCGCTTTTTCGAATTATATTAAGATTTTACTCCTACAATTATTTATTTGTTGGGACAATAACCCATGGGAAGGACTGATTGGAGGATGAGGAATTAGCATACCGACTCGCCTTCTTCCTTCCCCTTCTTATTCCAATGTAAATGGAAAATATTTTGTAGGAAGTGTTACAACAAACGAGATACTTCGGAATTGACAAAAGGCCTGGTACCTAATTCTAATAAAAATAAGTATCATTTTTTTGGAAATTTCCAATTGAAAAAATCCATTTATTTATAAATCAATATATTTTGAACTCTATTTTAATTTTCTTTCTAAAAAGAGTTAAAATAGAAAATAGGAAATTGCAAAATAAAATAAAGAAATCAAATAAAGATAGAAAGAAAGATATATAAAAATAAAAAGAAAAAGAAATAGATAATTAGTCTATCTATATAGAAATAGAAGAGGAGATTCTATGAAAAATGTAACCGATTCTTTCCTTTCCTTGGGTTACTGGTCAGCCGACGGGAGTTTCGGGTTTAATACCGATATTTTAGCAACAAATCCAATAAATCTAAGTGTAGTGTTCGGTGTATTG